ATTCAGAAGCTGAAATTTCACCTCTACCATCAATAGGTTTAGCCAGGGCATTTACAACACGACCCAAATAGGCCTCACTCACGGGTATCTGAGCAATTCTTCCTGTTGCTTTTACAGAACTTCCTTCTTGTATCAGCAAACCATCGCCCATTAATACAACACCGACATTATTTGATTCCAAATTCAGAGCAATCCCTACCGTACCCTCTTCAAATTCTACTAATTCACCCGCCATTACTTCATCAAGACCATGAATACGAGCAATGCCGTCGCCTACTTGCAGTACGGTACCGGTATTTACAATCTTTACTTCTCTATTATATTGCTCAATACGTTCACGGATAATATTACTAATTTCGTCGGCTCGAATGGTTACCATGAGTATTTCTTAATTCATTTTTGAAAAAAAAATGATACCTAGAGTAGAAGGACTAATCAGTTATTTCTTTCATCGCCCCCAAGATGCCAATATTGGCACTGATGGTACGTAAATGTAACTCGTTGTTCAAACAACCACTCAGAGTTCCTAGAGCCCCTTGTAAGGCTTGTTGGAAAACCCGTTGTCGGACTTGATTAATCGCCCTTTGTTGTTCAAAATGAATAGTTTCGTTTTTGTAATTTTCTAGTTGGTCCAAAGTCTTAGAAGTTGAATTAATAAAATTCCACTTTTCTCGCTCTATCTCAGAGTATCCATTCACCCGAAACTGATCTGCTTCCATTTCCACTTTTCGTAAGCGCGCCCGGGCTTTTTCCAGCTGTTCAATGGCCCCTTCACGGAGTTCTTCTGAATTTCGAATAGTATTCAAAATCCTCTGTTTTCGATTATCTAATAAATCACTTAATGAAAGTAGATTCTCTTTCCATTCATTTAAAAACTTCCATGATCCCTTCCCGAACCAAACATGAATCTTTCGATTCATTTGGCTCTCACGCTCAATTACTTATGGTAAATTCCCATATCTTTTTTTGAATGTAATGAGCCTATCCTCTATTCTCTCTTCATATTCAAAAATAAAATAAAAATATCGTCGAAACTAATCACTCATCCAAAACCAAAATAGCCGGAGGACTCTTCTGACCAAACAAAAATATGTAATTGTCAGCAAAGTTGTTTCTTTTTTTCCAAATCCAAAAAGTTTTTCTTTCTTTATACACAATACATAGGTCGTCGATTCAGCATTGGATAAAAATGGGGATTTCGTCCCCCTTTTTTTTCTAATTTTATAATAGGTGGTTCAAAAAATTTTATCCATATGAGTGTTCTATATCGATAAACTATTCATTTTTGAAAGCATCTCTATATTACTATTAATATAGTGGTAGAAAGAGTACCATGCTGGGTCTGGACTTCAAGCGATTTAGCTTTAACCATGTTTAACGGTCCCACATTATTGGTTGATAGAGAATCAAAGTAGATTTACCAACGAATCACGAAATGCTATCGTTCTTACATATGATTTATTAATTTATTCAGAAGTCATTCGTGAGATCATGCACCTTTCTTTCCTAGTTCTAACGGAAAAAGTACAGCTGGTTGGATCCAGCCTATTCTTGAAATAAACAACTCGCACACACTCCCTTTCCAAAAAAGATCAATACCCCAAGCACTACACTTAGATTTATTAGATTTGTTGCTAAAATATCGGTATTAAACCCGAAACTCCCGGCGGACGGCCAGTGGCCCAAAGAAACGAAAGAATCGGTTACATTTTTCATATGATCTCCTCTTATAGATAGACTAAAAAAAAAAAAAGAACAGAGTTCTTTTTGTATAACCTTGCCCCTGTTCTTTTTTTATATAGAAATTTTCCTATTTTTAAATCGAGTCAAAAAAGATTCGATTTAAAAATGGCGAATTACCCCTTTGTTGCAATCCTTCCTAAAAGGGGAGTCCTTGGACTACGCTACGAACGGGAAGGATGAAAGCGAGTCGGTATGCTGATTCCTCATCCGCAAATCAGCCCTTCCCGTGGGTTATTTTCTCAACGAATAAGAAATTGTAGGAATGAAATCTTGATATAATTCGAAAAAAGCAAATGACAAGTCCAAGGCAATAAAATATGAAAAATATTTATTTTTCATATTTCTAAGATTAAACAAAAGGATTCGCAAATAAAAGTGCTAATGCTACAACCAGGCCATAAATTGTTAAAGCTTCCATAAAAGCTAGACTAAGCAATAAAGTACCTCGTATTTTTCCCTCCGCCTCGGGCTGTCTCGCGATACCTTCTACAGCTTGGCCCGCAGCAGTACCTTGACCAACTCCAGGTCCAATAGAAGCAAGCCCTACAGCCAATCCAGCAGCAATAACGGAAGCGGCAGAAATCAGTGGATTCATGATAAGTTCCTCATACCAAAAAAAATAAATGGTTAATGATACAATCAGCCGATGAATTCTAACTTAATTATTCCATCGCTACGATTCATCCAGTCGAAGTAAAATAATTACTTCGATATCTCTTTTTTGTTCCTATCGACAAAGTATTTCTTTGTGAATCCA